TTGTTGAATCAGACGAAATAGGACATCGGTGCCGGTACTCGATTCGAAGCATGGCTGGACGCCGCACTCCTGGCACCTAAAGGTGCTTTTTTCGCGTACTCTTTTTTTGTGATTTCCCGGTAGGGAGGGATGTTTTTAGTACAGATCTTTTAAGCGAACCACTAGAAGGAGTCTTTGATTGAGGATCATCTGAGATGGATGAGCCATCTCCTTTCCATTGCCAGTCAAGCCTGCCATTCAACAAGCCCTGTTGTGGTCATCAGACTTTATTATAAAATAAGTAACGGAAAATAATCCATTGCTCCGTTGACTCTTTCAAGCAAGGCTTCCTTGTCTCAGAGGCCCCTTCAACCGGCTTCAAAACTCGCTATTCTGCTGACGATTTTAGCCTTTATATATCACCCCGAATGGAGTACTCAAGTTGAACCGGGCGGACCTTTGGAAGGGTCTGTTCGAGAACTTCACAACTTCACTCTAGGGCCAACCTCGAAGGGTTTCCTCTCTTTATTCAATAGAACAGCAGCCAACCACCGAGGTTCCTCACTAGATATATAGGACTGGTACCTTCGGTCTCTTGCGACACTCCGAGCAATGTTGCCGCTCTGTTCGCTTCTTTTTCAATGACGGTAACAGACCAACCTTCAATGGCAGATAATTATCAATTTGACTTAGGAGGTTCCGATGCAAAGGCCACACCTGTGGTTGATTGCCTCCGCCACCTCTCTACAGTCAGTTTAAAATTCCACTCTCACCTGTTGGTGCTTAAACTTTCAGCAGCCCAAAAAACACTCAAAAGCTCCGCTTCGAAAGCAGTTGTTGTTGGCATAAAGGCTCTTCGTCAAGTCGAACCACACCGAGGAGGCACTTGTTAACCACCGGATGGAGCAAGTTCGTGAACAATAAGAAGCTAATCGCTGGTGATTCTGTTGTATTTATGAGGAAATCGGCTGATGAGATGTTTATTGGTGTAAGGCGAGCACCAATCTCTAGTAACGTCGGAGGAACAAGCTTCTACGGCGGAGATGAGTACTGTAGTTATTATCAGAGCAATGGAGGCGTTGCTAAGGAAGACGACGGAAGTGCGAAGAAGGGGTTTAGGAGGACTGGGAAAGGGAAATTGACGGCTGAAGCTGTCTCTGAGGCGATTAATAGAGCAGCTCAGGGTTTGCCGTTTGAGGTGGTTTATTATCCTACGGCTGGATGGTCGTACTTTGTGGTGAAGGCAGAAGATGTTGAGGCTTCCATGGCTATATTCTGGACTCCTGGTACTAGAGTGAAGATGGCCATGGAGACTGAGGACTCTTCGCGGATTACTTGGTTTCAGGGGATTGTCTTCTCTACATATCAGGAAACTGGTCCATGGCGTGGATCTCCTTGGAAACAGCTTCAGGTATAAGATCCCCTTCACTATTCCCTTAATATTCCTCTGATGTTGAGCTGATGGGAAAATATATAAATCTGGTTATTCGAATGCTAATTTGGGTTTGGAATGTGAGGTTCCAGTTGTGTCAAGTTTGGATTGCTGTGTTGGGGGGATTCGTGGTTTGAAATCGAAATATGTTGATTGGAAGCAGTATTAGTTAGTTCATTTGAAAATGAATGCCATATCCCTTAGTTTTGTTGTTTGAGATTCATCTTCAACAAAGATACATTGGAAAAAGAAGTCGGAAGATCTTGGTCTTAGTATTGTTTGTGTTGCACTCAGATACAGTAAATCGCTACAATCTCTCTTCTCTCTTCTCCTATCCCTCCGCTTGCTTCCGTTTTCAATCTCTCCTTTCTCTCAGACATTACGGTCTCTTTCTCTCTCTCTCTTTCTGAGCGGTGGTCATGCTCTGTACATTCTAGTATATGTTGATGATCTTAGAATCACATGGTCCAATCCTCTTCATATTGATGACATAGTATGCATCAAAAATGCCATCTTTTCTATAAAGTATCTGGCTCAATCTTGGTCAAAAAGTGAGTAGAACTTCTGCTTCTATCTTTCTCAAAACATTACTGATCTATTGGTCAAGGCTGGCATGGAAAGAACCTCTCCCTTCTCCCATAGTCACTTCTGGGTCCTCTTTGTCTGCTCTGCTGTTGTAAGTTCCACTTTGCTAATCCTCATCTCTATCGTAGCTAGCATTCTTGGTGGTTGCTAGCATAACCAGACCTGACATAGCTTACTCAGTGAACTTTCACAATTTCTGATGAGACCTTAGATAGAAAAGAAGGTTTAGATTCAAGTTTCTATTCCTTCCTATTAAACGCTTTCAAAAGATTGTTGAGATATCTTCTCTGAATTGTCTGCACTTGACACCTTCCTCTCAACTTGCTCTTGTTTTAGTGATGCTGATTGGCCTTCGTGGGAATTTATAGATCACTCTCAGGATATTGGCTTTTTCTTGGGAGATCCTACGGGAAAAGAAGGAAAGAAGTCAAAATAAGAGAGTCAGAGCCTAGGTTAGAAGTCAGTTTCAGTTCTCTTAGGTCTCTTTCCACATATACAAACTGAGAGTTCAGTCTCATATAGCATGAGGGGACATGGCTTGGTAATCGATTCAAATTGGACATAGATAATCTTTCAATTTATCATATTATATATGATAATATAGGCGTGGAAAATTTATTGGGGTTATAAAAAAAAAAAGAATCCTCGTCTTTACAGTCTTATCAATTGTGATAAGAAAGCGCTCTTAGTTCAGTTCGGTAGAACGTGGGTCTCCAAAACCCAATGTCGTAGGTTCAAATCCTACAGAGCGTGATTCCGTTGCTCTTGTTAGGTCGAAAATTAGACTGAACTCAAATAATTGAACAGTAATCTGAATTTGATCTCTCGCCAGAATTGATTTAACCAATAGACATATATATTATCTTTCTTACTTCTGACCTGTGGTGCTCTATACATATTGGTGAATTTAGATATGAAAATGAAATCTCCTTTATTTAGAGGACCACTGGTCAACAGTTCCACAGAAAATCCAATTCATATCCTAACGCGAGAGAAATTGAGACATCAGACCAGTGGTACAAACTCAACAGAGAAAGTAATACTACCTAATATACTTCATAGTTATATCAAAAACCTAAACTTAGATTTCACATCACCATATGGATCAACTGGTAATAATGAATTATTAAGCATACTTCGTAGTAGGTTTAAACAAAGCATTTTCCCATCATCTGGATTAAAGTGTTTGGATACTACTGGTGATTTTCTCATCAAAAATGTTTTACATAAAAGATATGAAAGTGTTCAGCAGAATATCTCAAATGCATTATCATCCTCCATAAATTCTCGCACTGCAGTCTTATTTTGTATACTGTTCAGTATAACAGTGTTAATGGAAATAGCTCCTGGACCTCTTTTGAACAAACCTTCATTATTATTTTCAGATAATTTACCAAATGTATTGCAATATACACGAGATGTGTATGTGAATCATGTTTGTATAATACACAAAAGTTTAAGTCCATGTGAGTGCGAGGAGCCTCTCAATCGAATTATTAGAGATATGTTTCCGCAAACCACTTTTGACCCACTTGAACTACAGAAACCTTCACCCAGTAAAGTGAAAACTATAACCTACATGCTTGGTACTATTCTTCTTGTAATTACATTAATGGATAAGACTGGATACACTCAATTAGTTCAAATGTAGATAGAATGAAATACACATTAACCTCCTTCTCCATTTACTGTTCTTTGATTCTAACCTCCTTCTCCATTTCCCGTTCTGTCCTAGTTCTTTGTTTCTAACATTCTTAGCTTACCGAGATAAGCAATTCCCTACCTAGAAAAAGATGATCAAAGGCATTGAGGATCAAGCTATCCTTCTTTTGCTGTTGAATTGAATTGAATTCTGTTTTGGTAAGGACATCAGTATTGATCCTCGTCTGATATAGAGACTTTCAGGTTTTCTAGATCAGCTATTATCCTTTGAAACTCATTAACGTCCTCAAACTAAGGAAAGAAGTGCTCAGTGAGCTTTGAATGATTGAATTGGACTTTCGGTCAGAAGTGAGCCTAAGCTTTGTTGTGAGCTGTCTCGTTTCCCTGTACTCGCATTCGCTTACATCAAACCAATCAAGCTAGGATTCTTGTGGGATTGACTCCTGGTAAGGAACCGTCTTTACATCTCACACTTGTTGGCTCGTTAGGAAGGGAAGTTCAAGCTTGCCTGTAAGGGGAAGGGAAGCTCTCTAAGCAAGCTGTTTTCATGCCTATACTAGCTTTCTTTGTTTGACAGGTTGGGGGAATACCCAATTCAAAGAGATCAAGCTTACACTGCACAGATTTTACCTTCTGGTGAGAGTTTCCGGTAAGCTTTCACAGAGCAGATGTTGTTCTCGACTGAATCAACAAGTGGAAGAGTCACGTCAGTGCCTAAAGGTCAGTTTGAAACTCCTTCTTAAGAACCTCTTGAAGTAAGCCTTCTCTAAGAACTCCAGAAGCTACCCTGAAGCCTTCTCTCGTTGACAACCATTACGGGATAGGATTTCATTTGAACTCTTTTCTTCATTGGCTTTCTTTCTAGTCTTTGCAGCCACTTGCGCCAGAATTTCTAAATCTAGTTAGTAGGGAGATGTTGGCACAAGAAGGCGAACTTTCACCATATATCAATAAGTCCTCTGCTCTGGCTGCTATTGACAACATTGTCTCACTGAGCAGCAATGTCTTTGTACCTTCTCATGGAGGAAACATGGGCCTTCCTGGCCTGGCTATATCATATATCGCCTTCACTCTACGGTCTTTCTTCAAGAGAATGCCCTTTCGGCTGGGAATACGGGAAATAGCTGCTTTCTGGGCTTTCTTTCGCCTTAATTCTATCTGCCTTTAATCGCTTTCAAGTCCGGTAAGTAAATCTTATTCCTCTAATTCTAGAACTGTGCAACTCCTGTTACTGCGAAAACTTCTTTACCGACTGTCTTCGTTTACTCGCTTTCAAGTCCGGAAAGGAGACTCTCCTTAGAGCTTCTAACTCAAATTCTTCCACTCCTGTAGCTGAGGTATTCGCTAGCTCATATGTAATAGGTCTCTGGCTTGCTCCTGTCTGCTCTTTGGTTATCTATCGGAGTCGTAATCTTTCCTTAGTACAAGCACTAAGTAAGCAAGCTACCTTTCTGTCCACAAAGAAATTCTTTCTATTGATTCCCGCGAATCTGGAATCTATGTAACTATGGGCAAAGGGTCAAAGCGTTCTGATAAGGGAAGAAGATACGTAAGCCTCTTTTGTCTCGAAAAAGGCCTTTCTATCTCTTGCATTCATCTTATCCTTATTGTTTGTTGTACTCTTTCTTCAGTGTGGGGGTAACCTTGTTCCATAGTTCGCGGGTGTGCTCTCCATCAGTCTTTCAAATCTCCCTGTCGCTAGTCAGTCAAGTAGTTCTTGAGTGGACTCGAGGGGCAAAGAGGCTCGAGTGAAACGAAGAGGGAGCCTATTGAAAGATCTAACCGCCGGCCACTTCCAGCCGTTTTCTTCAATAATAGTGTTGACTTTGGCATAGACCGGAATAGCTGTATCATAACAGATTCTACTACTATACTTTTGAACAATGAGACCTAACGGATGCCTGTTGTCGAACCAAAGAAAAGTACCTTTCCCATTACCGACCGGATGAAAGGTGTCCCTCAAGTTCAGCAATTTCCTCCAACTCCAGGAACAGTCATTGGGAACGGGGATGCCCCACAACAAATAGATGGGAGCAGGAAATTTTTCTCATTCAGCGTAGTGCAGCTTATATAGAAAGGACAAAGCGCTGCTTATAGATATGGGCACAGCTTTCTTCTCTGTAGAGATTTTCATTGATCGTAGCTAATTAGGCGGCAACAACCGAAGAAGCAGAAGAAGTAGCTGCTACCGCGAATAAGGATCTGGGTTGGCTTCTTCTTTTTCTGAGTCTGCTCGAAAAGGGTAATGGTTGGACCTAGCTTCCCTGGTTTGGTTGGCTTGGGAATTGGGAATAGGGTAGTTGACTTTCCTTGTTTTCTTATAAAATCAAAATTGGTCAAATTAGGTACTGTTACTTGGGAAGGTTAGCTATAGTGACATCCTTTGCTTACAGTCCCTAAGATTAGCTAGACAAAGATGCTGGACAAGATCTTATAGGGGATACGTACAGCAATAGGTTACCAATAGGTAATAGGTTATATTACTATCCTAACTACACCGACCTCCGAGTCCTTGCTTTGTACGCTCTCCCAACCAGAAAACGTCCGGAAACGTTCACTTTATTCGTTTAATAGAATGATCCCTCACAGAAGACCCAATCCCATCACAAAGTAACTTCCAAAGAGGAATAAGAGCTAAACGGTCTCAGAGGTCCTAAATAAGCTTTCTTTCTTTTCAATGGAAGAAACCCTACCATCCCTGTTTTCAAACCCATAGAACACATAAATCATATATCTCTGAGTGAGCTTGAATCGGTATCAGACATCGTACATCTTAGCTGGGAGAGCTAGAGATAGTTCTTTTTAAGCTAACCCTCACATCCAGAAAGCCAGGAGAGCAAAAAAAGTAGGAAGAAGAGAAATCCGGGAAACCAGAAAGAAAAGAGGAATGTGAGAACTAGTAATCCCAGGAATAGGAATATCAGAATCAAAGAACTAGGAAAGTAGGTTAGTTGGGAATGGTAGGAAAGCAAGGGAAGCCAACTACCCTATTCCCAAACCATCGGTACAGGAAAACAAGGGAAGCCAAGTAAGCCAAGGAAGAAAGGTTTGGTTAGTTGTTCACTTCATAGGAGGAATGGTAAATCAATGTTAGATCCCTTAATGTTAGATCCCTTAATGGAAGATCTGTAAATCGGAGAAATGGGATTGTAAGACATGTGCATACACCCCTCAACAAAACGGGGTAGCTGAAAGGATGAACCGCACAATCATTGAAAAGGTCAGAAGTATGCTTTGTGAGTGTGGACTTCCCAAGACTTTCAGGGCAGATGCTGCAAACACAGCTGTGCACATCATCAACAAATACCCTTCCACAGCAATCAATTTCCATGTTCCAGATGAGGTATGGTTTCAATCAGTCCCTACTTATTCATATCTCAGGAGATTTGGGTGTGTTGCTTACATTCACTGTGATGAAGGAAAGCTGAAGCCTAGAGCTAAGAAAGGAGAGGAGAAGGGGAGTTACCTAATAAATAGGATAGTAAGCATTCCTTACACCATAGGGATAGGAAAGACTAGCAGCCCCAGGAAAGCAAGCCACCTCGGAATAAAAGGCTAAGTAGACCTAGTAGGAGTAGAGGAAGCTGAAACCATTCCATATGAAACTACAGGATAAGAAAGAGTGACAGGGTCTGTAAATGAACCATCTTCACTTTCTCTAGTAGTGGGTGTTGAGGAAACTCCAGGTAATTCAACAACTGAAGCCTTTACTGAGACGGATGGAAATGATGCCTTTACAGGAGGCTTCGTAGAAGAAAGAACAGGCTCCGACGAGAGTTCCATAAATGATTCAAGTAAGAGTCTCAGTAGTTAGTTGCAGAAGTAGCTGTGAATTCAATAGT